ATCATAATCTCCACCACCCGTAAGGTCGTATCCCCTTACTTTAAAGATTCGCCTTCCTTAGACAGACATCTCCCTAGATCTGTACATATAACCTCAAGTAAGTCTCTCCATTACATAGGTTAATGTAGCTTAATATTAAAGCAAGGCACTGAAAATGCCTAGATGAGTTCCCTCACTCCATAAACACATAGGTTTGGTCCTGGCCTTTCTATTAGTTATTTGTAAACTTACACATGCAAGAATCCTCGCCCCAGTGAGAATGCCCTCTACACCAAGTTAACGGTAAAAAGGAGCCGGTATCAAGCACACTAATAAGTAGCTTATGACGCCTTGCTTAGCCACACCCCCACGGGACACAGCAGTGATAAAAATTAAGCAATAAATGAAAATCTGACTAAGTTATGCTATTAAGGACTGGTAAATCTCGTGCCAGCCACCGCGGTCATACGATTAGGCCAAACTAATAGACACTCGGCGTAAAGCGTGTTCCAGAGATAAAATAATAAATAAGATCAAACCTTGACTAAGCTGTAAAAAGCCTCAGACATTGTAAGATACATAACGAAAGTGATTTTAAAAAATCTGATTACACGATAGCTAAGATCCAAACTGGGATTAGATACCCCACTATGCCTAGCCCTAAACATAAAAAATTATAAACAAAATTATTCGCCAGAGTACTACTAGCAATAGCTTAAAACTCAAAGGACTTGGCGGTGCCTTATATCCTTCTAGAGGAGCCTGTTCTATAATCGATAAACCCCGATCTACCTCACCAGTCTTTGCTAAATCAGCCTATATACCGCCATCTTCAGCAAACCCTAAAAAGGAATTAAAGTAAGCACAAGTATAAGCATAAAAACGTTAGGTCAAGGTGTAGCTTATAGAGTGGAAAGAAATGGGCTACATTCCCCGAGCCGGGGAATTAAAATATTATACGAAAACCTATGTGAAACCAAAAGTTAAAGGTGGATTTAGCAGTAAACTAAGAATAGAGTGCTTAGTTGAATATGGCCATAAGGCACGCACACACCGCCCGTCACCCTCCTCAAGTAAATAATATTACAAGATTATAAATAATATATAAATATCAACTTACGAGAGGAGACAAGTCGTAACAAGGTAAGTGTACTGGAAAGTGCACTTGGATAACACAAAGTGTAGCTTAAATAAAAGCACCTAGTTTACACCTAGAAGATTTCACATAAAATGACCACTTTGAAACCAAATATAGCTCAAAATACACTATATACTAATATTCTAATAACACTAAAACAAAACATTTACAACAATTAAAGTATAGGTGATAGAAATTCTATATGGCGCTATAGAGAAAGTACCGTAAGGGAAAAATGAAAGAAATATTATAAGTAAAAAATAGCAAAGCTTAGCCCTTGTACCTTTTGCATAATGATTTAACTAGAAAATGTTGGCAAAAAGAATTTAAGTTAAATACCCCGAAACTAGACGAGCTACCCACTAGCAGCTTAATGAGCAAACTCATCTATGTAGCAAAATAGTGAGAAGACTAATGGGTAGTGGCGACAAACCTATCGAGCCTAGTGATAGCTGGTTGTCCAGAAAAGAATTTTAGTTCTAATTTAAACTTACCAACAAAAAAACAAATTCAAATGTAAGCTTAAATAATAGTCTAAAAGGGTACAGCCTTTTAGACACAGGATACAACCTCTATTAGTGAAAAACTAAAATATTTAAACTACTTTAGTTGGCCTAAGAGCAGCCACCAAACAAGATAGCGTTCAAGCTCGACAATATAAATAAAGCTAATCTCAATTATGATAATGAAATTCCTAACACAGAACTGGACTATTCTATTTATAAATAGAAGCAATAATGTTAATATGAGTAACAAGAAAACCTTTCTCCTCGCATAAGTGTATATCAGAACGAATACGCACTGATAGTTAACAAACATGAACATAACTAACTAATTAATACTTCAACATAACTGTTAATCCAACACAGGCATGCGAATAAGGAAAGATTAAAAGAAGTAAAAGGAACTCGGCAAACACGAACCCCGCCTGTTTACCAAAAACATCACCTCTAGCATAAAAAGTATTAGAGGCACTGCCTGCCCAGTGACTTTAGTTTAACGGCCGCGGTATCCTGACCGTGCAAAGGTAGCATAATCACTTGTTCTCTAAATAAGGACTTGTATGAATGGCTTCACGAGGGTTCTACTGTCTCTTACTTCCAATCAGTGAAATTGATCTTCCCGTGAAGAAGCGGGAATAAAAAAATAAGACGAGAAGACCCTATGGAGCTTTAATTAACCAGCTTATAAACCATAAAAAAATTCTACAAGAAATAATTATATTTTAACTAAGTTGGCAATTTAGGTTGGGGTGACCTCGGAATAAAAATCAACTCCCGAGAAAATTTAATTAAGACAGACAAGTCAAAATTATTATATTACATATTGATCCGTTAGAAACGATCAACGAAATAAGTTACCCTAGGGATAACAGCGCAATCCTATTTAAGAGTCCATATCGACAATTAGGGTTTACGACCTCGATGTTGGATCAGGACACCCAAATGGTGCAGCCGCTATTAATGTGTTCGTTTGTTCAACGATTAAAGTCCTACGTGATCTGAGTTCAGACCGGAGTAATCCAGGTCGGTTTCTATCTATTTCAATAGTCCCTCCCAGTACGAAAGGACAAGAGAGACAGGGCCCACTTAAAATAAGCGCCCTAAACAATTAGATGAAATAATCTCAATCTTACATAAGTATCAATTAACCCAAGAGTAGGGTTTAGTTAAAGTGGCAGAGACCGGTAATTGCATAAAACTTAAGATTTTAAAACCAGAGGTTCAATTCCTCTCTTTAACAACTTTATGTATTTTATTAATCTCCTAGCAATAATTATCCCTATTCTTCTAGCCGTAGCATTCCTAACCCTGTTGGAACGAAAAGTATTAGGCTATATACAACTCCGAAAAGGACCCAATGTTGTAGGCCCTTACGGCTTACTACAACCAATTGCTGACGCAGTAAAACTATTTACTAAAGAACCCCTTCAACCACTAACATCATCTCTTGTCCTATTCATTATTGCACCCACTTTAGCTTTAACCCTAGCTCTAATAATATGAGTACCACTACCAATACCGCACCCCCTAATTAACATAAACTTAAGCGTACTCTTTATATTAGCCTTATCAAGTCTAGCTGTCTATGCTATTTTGTGATCAGGTTGAGCCTCAAATTCTAAATACGCACTAATTGGAGCCCTACGAGCAGTAGCTCAAACAATCTCATATGAAGTAACCCTAGCTATTATTATTCTATCTATTCTACTCATAAATGGCTCCTTTACACTAACTACGTTAATCACAACACAAGAGTATATCTGACTAATAATTCCCTCATGACCTCTGGCTATGATATGATTTATCTCAACACTAGCAGAGACCAATCGAGCTCCCTTTGACCTAACAGAAGGAGAATCAGAACTAGTATCTGGCTTTAACGTAGAATACGCAGGAGGACCTTTTGCTCTCTTTTTCCTAGCAGAATATGCAAACATTATTATAATAAATGCCCTAACAATTATTCTATTCTTAGGTGCATATCATAGTCCAATATTTTCAGAGCTCTATACCATTAACTTCAGTACCAAAGCCCTCCTATTTACCATATTCTTCCTATGAGTTCGAGCATCCTACCCTCGATTCCGATATGATCAATTAATACATCTACTATGAAAAAATTTTTTACCTATTACCTTAGTAATATGTATATGACATGTAACTCTTCCTATTATCCTAGCAAGCATCCCACCCCAAACATAAGAAATATGTCTGATAATAGAGTTACTTTGATAGAGTAAATTATAGGGGTTTAAGTCCCCTTATTTCTAGAATTACAGGAATTGAACCTGCTCTTAAGAATTCAAAAATCTTCGTGCTACCTATATTACACTATATTCTAAGTAAGGTCAGCTAAATAAGCTATCGGGCCCATACCCCGAAAATGTTGGTTTATATCCTTCCCGTACTAATTAATCCTCTAACCCTATCACTAGTATTAACAACAATAATAGCAGGTACTTTAATTGTTATAACAAGCTCACATTGATTTATAATTTGAGTAGGATTTGAAATGAATATACTAGCTATCATTCCACTATTAACAAAAGAACATAATCCACGATCCACAGAAGCAGCAACAAAATATTTTCTTACACAAGCAACAGCATCTATGCTTCTCATAATAGCTGCAATCACCAATCTACTATATACCGGACATTGATCAATTATAAAATTAATCAATCCAACAGCATCGATTATAATAACAATAGCCCTTACAATAAAACTAGGACTATCCCCATTTCACTTCTGAGTACCAGAAGTAACCCAAGGAATTCCACTAATATCAGGGCTAATCCTACTAACATGACAAAAACTAGCACCACTGTCTGTCCTATATATAATTATACCACTCATTAACACAGATATTCTTTTAATTATATCATTAATATCTATTGCAATTGGGGGCTGAGGAGGACTTAACCAAACTCAACTACGAAAAATCATAGCGTATTCATCCATTGCCCATATAGGATGAATAATAGCCGTCCTAGCCTACAACCCCACGATAACTTTATTAAACCTCTATATCTATATTCCAATAACAATTACTACCTTTATACTACTTATAATTAATTCAACAACCACAACAACTTCATTATCTCAAACATGAAATAAATTACCACTAATCACAACACTTATCCTAATTACTATATTATCTCTGGGAGGACTACCTCCTCTAACCGGCTTCCTGCCAAAATGGGCAATTATTCAAGAAATAACAAAAAATAGCAATATTATTATACCCACACTAATAACCTTATTAGCCCTATTAAACTTATATTTTTATACACGAATCACATACACTACATCCCTAACAATATTTCCAACAGCAAACAACATGAAAATTAAATGACAATTTAAAAATCCAAAGCAAATAACAAGCCTACCTCTAATAATTATAATTTCTACCCTGGTACTCCCACTAGCTCCAATAATAGCAATTTTGGATTAGGAGTTTAGGTTACCTAGACCAGAAGCCTTCAAAGCTTCCAGCAAATATGATTTATTTAACTCCTGTATCTAAGGACTGCAAGACTTTATCTTACATCAAATGAACGCAAATCAATCACTTTAATTAAGCTAAGCCCTTCTAGATTGATGGGATTTGAACCCATGAAACGTTAGTTAACAGCTAAAAACCCTAAACAACTGGCTTCAATCTACTTCTCCCGCCGCAAATAAAAAAAGGCGGGAGAAGCCCCGGCAGGATTGAAGCTGCTTCTTTGAATTTGCAATTCAATATGTAATACACCACAGGACTTGGTAAAAAGAGGATTATTTACCTCTGTCTTTAGATTTACAGTCTAATGCCTACTCGGCCATTTTACCTATGTTCATTAATCGATGACTCTTTTCAACCAATCATAAAGATATCGGCACCTTATATTTAATATTTGGTGCCTGAGCAGGAATAGTAGGTACTGCACTCAGCTTACTAATCCGCGCCGAGCTAGGTCAACCAGGAGCTCTGTTAGGGGATGACCAAATTTACAATGTAATTGTTACAGCCCATGCCTTTGTGATAATTTTCTTTATAGTTATGCCTATTATAATTGGAGGGTTCGGAAACTGACTAGTGCCCTTAATAATCGGTGCTCCTGATATAGCTTTTCCTCGAATAAATAATATAAGCTTTTGACTGCTTCCTCCATCTTTCCTACTTCTACTTGCCTCATCTATAGTTGAAGCAGGAGCAGGCACTGGTTGAACAGTATACCCTCCTCTAGCAGGAAATCTTGCTCACGCAGGAGCCTCAGTCGATCTCGCTATCTTTTCTCTACACTTAGCAGGTGTATCCTCAATCTTAGGGGCAATTAACTTTATTACCACCATTATTAATATAAAACCCCCTGCACTCTCTCAATACCAGACACCATTATTTGTCTGATCCGTTCTAATTACAGCTGTCCTACTTCTCCTCTCTCTCCCAGTTCTAGCCGCTGGAATTACAATATTATTAACTGATCGAAACCTTAATACCACTTTTTTTGATCCTGCCGGAGGGGGAGACCCTATCTTATACCAGCACCTGTTCTGATTTTTTGGACACCCTGAAGTGTATATTCTAATTTTACCCGGATTCGGAATTATTTCTCACATCGTAACATATTATTCAGGAAAAAAAGAACCTTTCGGATATATAGGAATAGTATGAGCTATAATATCTATTGGTTTCCTAGGCTTTATTGTATGAGCCCACCATATATTTACAGTAGGAATAGATGTAGACACCCGAGCCTATTTTACATCAGCTACAATAATTATTGCTATTCCTACCGGAGTTAAAGTCTTTAGCTGATTAGCTACCCTTCATGGGGGTAATATTAAATGATCCCCTGCCATACTATGAGCTCTAGGGTTTATCTTTTTATTCACAGTAGGGGGGTTAACAGGAATCGTACTTGCTAATTCTTCTCTTGATATTGTTCTTCATGATACCTACTACGTAGTAGCCCACTTTCACTATGTCTTGTCTATGGGAGCAGTCTTCGCTATCATAGGCGGCTTCATCCACTGATTTCCCTTATTTTCAGGCTACACAATAAGCACAACTTGAGCCAAAATTCATTTCCTAATTATATTTGTAGGGGTAAATATAACTTTCTTCCCACAACACTTTTTAGGACTATCAGGTATACCACGACGCTACTCAGACTACCCAGATGCCTATACAACTTGAAACACCGTATCTTCCATAGGATCATTCATCTCACTTACTGCTGTTATTTTAATAATTTTTATAGTATGAGAAGCATTTGCATCTAAACGAGAGGTTTTAGTAGTAGAGCTTCCATCAACAAATCTTGAATGACTTCACGGATGCCCTCCTCCTTACCATACTTTTGAGGAGCCTACTTATGTAAATCCTAAATAATATATTTATGCCCTAAGAAAGGAAGGATTCGAACCCCCTAAAATTGGTTTCAAGCCAACACCATAACCACTATGACTTTCTCAATAAACAAGATATTAGTAAAATTTACATAACTTTGTCAAAGTTAAATTACAGGTGAAACCCCTGTATATCTTTATGGCATATCCCTTTCAACTAGGATTCCAAGATGCAACTTCTCCTATCATAGAAGAATTGTTAAGCTTTCATGACCATGCTCTAATAATCGTTTTCCTAATTAGCTCTCTTGTATTATATATTATTTCATTAATATTAACAACTAAATTAACCCACACTAGTACTATAGATGCACAAGAAGTAGAGACAATTTGAACTATCTTACCAGCTATCATTTTAATTATAATCGCTCTACCCTCGCTACGAATTCTTTATATGATAGACGAGATTAACAACCCCTCTGTAACTATTAAAACTATAGGCCATCAATGATATTGAAGCTACGAGTATACAGACTATGAAGACCTAATATTTGACTCCTACATAATCCCCACTTCAGAATTGAGCCCTGGTCAACTTCGCCTATTAGAAGTTGATAACCGAGTGGTTCTACCTGCTGAGCTAACAGTCCGAATATTAATCTCATCAGAAGACGTCCTACATTCTTGAGCTGTTCCTTCTTTAGGACTAAAAACAGATGCTATTCCCGGTCGACTAAACCAAACAACACTATTAGCTACTCGACCAGGCCTATATTACGGACAATGCTCCGAGATTTGTGGATCCAACCATAGTTTTATACCTATTGTACTTGAAATAGTCCCTCTAAAATATTTTGAAAAATGATCATCATCAATACTATAATCTCATTAAGAAGCTAAATAGCGCTAACCTTTTAAGTTAGAGATTGAAAGCTTAGACCTCTCCTTAATGACATGCCACAATTGGATACATCAACTTGATTTATTACAATTATTTCAATAATTATTACACTATTTATTATATTTCAACTAAAACTTTCAAAACACTATTACTACCACAACCCCGAACCTCTGACAACTAAATCCCAAAAACAATCAACCCCCTGAGAAATTAAATGAACGAAAATCTATTTGCCTCTTTCATTACCCCTACGATAATAGGATTACCTATTGTCGTTCTTATTATTATGTTTCCAAGCATACTATTTCCCTCAACAACCCGACTAATTAACAACCGCTTGGTCTCTATCCAACAATGACTCATTCGAATGACAGCTAAACAAATAATGACTATTCACAACAAAAAAGGTCAGACTTGAACACTTATATTAATCTCACTTATCATATTTATTGGCTCAACAAACCTTCTGGGCCTTCTACCTCATTCTTTCACCCCTACTACTCAATTATCCATGAATCTAGGTATAGCTATCCCTCTTTGAGCGGGCGCAGTTATTTTAGGATTCCGTCATAAAACAAAAGCATCTTTAGCACATTTCCTGCCTCAAGGAACACCGCTACCCCTAATTCCCATACTAATTATTATCGAAACAATTAGCCTATTTATCCAACCAATAGCACTAGCAGTACGACTTACAGCAAATATCACTGCAGGACATCTACTAATCCATTTAATTGGAGGAGCCACCCTAGCACTAATAAATATTAGCATAACCACTGCTTTTATCACGTTTGTAATTCTAGTTTTATTAACAGTATTAGAATTTGCCGTTGCTCTGATCCAAGCATATGTCTTCACCTTACTAGTCAGCCTTTATTTACACGATAATGCCTAATGACCCACCAAACACATGCCTACCACATAGTAAATCCAAGCCCTTGACCATTAACAGGAGCCCTATCAGCACTTCTTCTAACATCTGGCCTAGTAATGTGATTTCACTTTAACTCCTCACTTCTACTGCTACTGGGCCTAACTACTAATATACTAACAATATATCAGTGATGACGGGATGTAGTACGAGAAGGTACATTCCAAGGACACCACACTCCAATTGTACAAAAAGGCCTTCGCTATGGGATAATTTTATTTATTTTATCTGAAGTTTTCTTTTTTTCTGGATTTTTCTGAGCTTTTTATCACTCAAGCCTGGCTCCTACACCAGAACTAGGAGGTTATTGACCACCAGCAGGCATTACTCCCCTAAACCCTATAGAAGTACCACTTCTAAATACATCCGTCTTATTGGCCTCCGGAGTATCTATTACCTGAGCCCATCACAGTTTAATAGAAGGAAATCGTGCACACATAATGCAAGCATTACTAATCACTATTCTCCTAGGCCTATATTTTACATTTTTACAAGCCTCTGAGTATTATGAAACACCGTTCACTATCTCTGACGGTATCTATGGATCTACCTTCTTTATAGCTACAGGATTCCATGGACTACACGTAATTATTGGCTCAACATTCCTTATTGTATGCTTTCTACGACAGCTAAACTTTCACTTTACATCCAGCCACCATTTCGGATTCGAAGCTGCAGCCTGATACTGACACTTTGTAGACGTTGTATGACTATTCCTATATGTCTCCATTTATTGATGAGGATCTTATTCTTTTAGTATTAATTAGTACAGCTGACTTCCAATCAGCTAGTCTTGGAAAACTCCGAGAAAGAATAATAAATTTTATATTAACTTTAATTATTAATACCCTATTAGCCTCACTTCTTGTAACAATTGCATTTTGACTTCCCCAAATAAATGTATATGCTGAAAAATCAAGTCCATATGAATGCGGATTTGATCCGATAGGCTCAGCTCGCCTGCCTTTCTCAATAAAATTTTTCTTAGTAGCAATTACTTTTTTATTATTTGACCTTGAAATCGCACTATTATTACCACTTCCATGAGCCTCCCAAACTGATAAATTAACGACCATGCTATTTACATCTCTATTTCTCATTTCTCTTTTAATTATTAGTCTGGCATATGAGTGAATAAAAAAAGGCCTAGAATGATCAGAATATGATAATTAGTTTAACATAAAATAAATGATTTCGACTCATTAGATTATGATCAATTTCATAATTATCAACATGTCTCTAACCCATATAAATATACTACTAGCATTCATTACAGCTCTTTTAGGCCTACTTATGTATCGATCCCACCTAATATCCGCACTTTTATGCTTGGAAGGGATGATACTATCTCTGTTTATCCTCATCACTATAACAATTCTTATTACCCATATAACCCTGGCTAGTATAATACCTATTATTCTATTAGTATTCGCAGCTTGTGAAGCAGCACTTGGGTTATCGCTACTAGTAGTTGTATCTAATACATATGGAATTGATTATGTACAAAATCTTAATCTCCTTCAATGTTAAAAATCATTATCCCCACAGTAATATTAATCCCCCTAACATGACTATCAAAAAGCAGCATACTATGAATTAATTCAACAGTATATAGTCTTATAATTAGTATAACATGCCTGCCCCTAATAAATCAATTCTGTGATAATAGCTTAAATATGTCTATATTGTTTTTCTCTGACTCACTATCAACCCCACTACTGATATTAACAACCTGACTTTTACCACTTATAATTATTGCTAGTCAATATCATATGGCCAAAGAATCTCTTACACGAAAAAAACTATATATTACCATAATAATTTTACTCCAAACCCTATTAATTATAACCTTTTCCGCTACTGAACTAATCTTTTTCTATATTTTGTTTGAAGCCACACTAGTACCCACCCTTATCATAATTACTCGCTGAGGGGGGCAGACAGAACGACTAAACGCCGGAATTTATTTTCTTTTCTATACCCTCGCTGGATCATTACCCCTTCTAGTCGCCCTAATTTATACTCAAACTACTTTAGGCTCACTAAATTTACTATTAACTCAGTATTGAATTGAACCTTCAACCTCTATCTGAGGCGATTCCCTCCTATGGCTAGCATTTATATTAGCATTTATAGTAAAAATACCTCTGTATGGTCTCCACCTATGACTACCAAAAGCCCACGTTGAAGCTCCAATTGCAGGCTCAATAGTACTGGCGGCTATCCTACTGAAATTAGGGGGTTATGGAATATTACGTATCACTATAATACTCAATCCCACTACCAATTTTATAGCATACCCCTTCATAATATTATCACTATGAGGAATAGTTATAACTAGCTCTATCTGCTTACGCCAAACAGACTTAAAATCACTAATCGCATATTCATCTGTTAGCCATATGGCACTTGTAATTATAGCAGTCTTAATTCAAAGTCCCTGAAGCTTTATAGGAGCTACTGCACTAATAATTGCCCACGGCCTAACATCCTCTCTACTATTCTGTCTAGCAAACTCCAACTACGAACGAACCCACAGCCGAACTATGATTTTAGCCCGAGGCTTACAAATAATCCTACCTTTAATAGCGGCTTGATGACTCCTAGCAAGTCTAACAAACCTAGCCCTACCTCCTTCTATTAACTTAATTGGAGAACTATTTGTGACCGTATCCATATTTTCTTGGTCTAATTTTTCCATTATTCTATTAGGACTTAATATTACTATTACTGCCCTATATACACTCTATATATTAATCATAACTCAACGAGGCAAATATACCTACCACATTCATAATATCAAACCCTCCTTTACTCGAGAAAATGCTTTAATATCCCTCCATCTCACACCCCTACTACTCCTGATAGTTAACCCCAAAATTATTCTGGGAATCATATACTGTAAATATAGTTTAACAAAAACATTAGATTGTGAATCTAAAAATAGAAACATAAAATTCTTATTTACCGAAAAAGAATGCAAGAACTGCTAATTCATGCCTCCGTACATAAAAGTGCGGCTTTTTCAACTTTTAAAGGATAGTAGTTATCCATTGGTCTTAGGAGCCAAAAAATTGGTGCAACTCCAAATAAAAGTTATAAACCTATTTTCTACTCTAATATTACTATCACTAGCCATCCTCATTTTACCAATTATATCTACCTCTAACAATCACTCTTACCCTCAGTACGCTAAAACAATAATTTTCTATTCTTTTATAGCTAGTCTACCCCCAACCATTATATTTATTCAATCAGGTCAAGAAATAATAATTTCAAATTGGTATTGAATAACAATTCAAACTATAAAATTAACTCTTAGTTTTAAAATGGACTTCTTCTCTATAATATTCATACCCGTAGCCCTATTCATTACTTGATCCATCATAGAATTTTCAATATGATATATACACTCAGACCCAAACATTAATCGCTTCTTTAAATACCTATTAATATTTCTAGTAACTATACTAATTTTAGTAACAGCTAACAACATTTTCCAACTTTTCATCGGCTGAGAAGGAGTAGGTATTATGTCCTTTCTACTCATTGGCTGATGATATGGTCGAGCAGACGCAAATACAGCCGCATTACAAGCAATCTTATATAACCGCATTGGAGATGTTGGCTTCATTTTATCTATAGCATGATTCATAGCAAATTCAAACTCATGAGAACTTCAACAAATCTTTATATTAAACCTAAATAATACCACTCTTCCTCTCATGGGCTTATTACTAGCTGCTACAGGAAAATCAGCACAATTCGGATTACATCCCTGACTGCCCTCTGCCATAGAAGGGCCCACGCCAGTCTCAGCCCTATTACACTCCAGCACAATAGTAGTCGCAGGGATCTTCCTGCTTATTCGATTCTACCCCCTAGTAGAAAACAACAAAATAATTCAATCTTTAGCTCTATGTCTAGGGGCTATTACCACTCTCTTCACAGCCATCTGTGCTCTAACCCAAAATGACATTAAAAAAATTGTAGCTTTCTCCACTTCAAGCCAACTAGGCCTAATAATAGTAACAATTGGTATTAACCAACCACACCTAGCATTTCTCCACATTTGTACCCATGCATTCTTCAAGGCCATACTATTCTTATGCTCCGGTTCTATCATCCATAGCTTAGGTGATGAACAAGACATTCGAAAAATAGGCGGACTATTTAAATCTCTTCCCTTCACAACCACCGCCCTAATTATTGGCAGTCTTGCACTAACAGGGATACCTTTCTTAACAGGATTTTACTCAAAAGATTTAATTATTGAGACAGCTAATACTTCTTATATTAACGCCTGAGCCCTATTAATTACCCTAATCGCTACCTCACTAACAGCTGTCTATAGCACTCGTATTATTTTCTTTGCATTACTTGGAAAACCACGATTTCCCTCTCTAGTCCTAATTAATGAAAATAACCCCTTATTAATAAATCCCATTACTCGCCTATTAGTTGGCAGCATTTTTGCCGGATTCTTTATTTCCAATAATATTACCCCTTCAACTGTACCTCATATAACCATACCATTATATCTCAAACTAACCGCTCTCCTTGTAACCCTAATAGGCTTTGCTATAGCCCTAGAACTCAATTATATAACTCAAAATTTAAAACACAAGTATCCTTCAACTATGTTTAAATTCTCAACCATGCTAGGATATTTTCCCCTCACCATACATCGCCTAAACCCTTTAACAAGCTTAATCATAAGCCAAAAATCAGCTACTATACTTCTAGACTTAATCTGATTAGAAAATACACTACCAAAACTAATCTCCAAAATTCAACAAAATACTTCAATCATAGTATCCAATCAAAAAGGACTAATTAAATTATACTTCTTATCCTTTCTAATTACAATAGCTACAGCTCTAACTATCTTTAACTTCCACGTGTAATTTCTAAAATAATCACTACACCAATAAGCAAAGATCAACCAGTAACAACTACTAACCAATTTCCATAGCTATACAACGCAGCTACTCCTATAGATTCCTTACTAAATACTCCCCAGTCACCTGTATCATAAATAGCCCAATCTCCAACCTCATTAAATTCAAAAATTACTTCTAACTTTTCACCAGCTAACACATACAGGACTAACAAAAACTCTATAAACAGTCCAACAACAAATGACCCAAGTACTACTATATTAGAAACCCAAGCTTCAGGGTATTGTTCCGTAGCTATAGCCGTAGTGTATCCAAAAACCACTAACATTCCTCCCAAATAAATTAAAAACACCATTAAGCCTAAAAATGAACCATTAAAACTTACAACAATACCACAACCAACCCCTCCACTTGCAATCAACCCCACCCCACCATAAATAGGAGAAGGCTTAGAAGAAAACCCCAAAAAACCAACTACAAAAATAATACTTAAAATAGATACAATATAAACTATCATTATTCCTGCATGGATTATATCCACGACTAGTGACACGAAAAATCACCGTTGTATTTCAACTACAAGAACAAATAATGACCAACATTCGAAAATCCCACCCCTTGATAAAAATTATTAATAGCTCATTTATTGATCTCCCTGCTCCATCAAACATCTCGTCCTGATGAAACTTTGGATCTCTCCTAGGAATCTGCTTAGGACTACAAATTTTAACAGGACTATTCTTAGCAATACACTATACATCAGATACTGCAACAGCCTTTAACTCCGTCACCCATATCTGTCGAGATGTAAATTATGGCTGAGTCCTACGCTACCTACATGCAAACGGAGCCTCCATATTCTTTATCTGCCTATACCTTCATGTAGGACGAGGCCTCTATTATGGATCTTACATATATACAGAAACCTGAAACATTGGAGTTATCCTACTATTCGCCGTAATAGCAACAGCCTTTATAGGATATGTACTTCCATGAGGTCAAATATCTTTCTGAGGGGCAACCGTAATTACCAACCTGCTATCTGCAATTCCATATATTGGAACAGATCTTGTCCAATGAATTTGAGGAGGGTTCTCTGTTGATAAAGCTACCCTAACCCGATTCTTTGCCTTCCACTTCTTACTCCCCTTTATTATTGCAGCTATAGTTATAGTTCACCTATTATTTCTACACGAAACAGGATCTAATAACCCAACCGGGATTCCCTCTAATGCGGATATAATTCCCTTTCATCCCTATTATACAATTAAAGATATCCTTGGTCTACTATTAATAATCATAGTTTTACTCACTCTGGTACTATTCTCCCCTGACCTACTGGGAGATCCTGATAATTACATACCAGCCAATCCACTAAATACCCCTCCCCATATTAAACCAGAATGATATTTTCTATTTGCATACGCAATTTTACGATCAATCCCAAATAAACTAGGAGGAGTATTAGCCCTAGTCCTATCAATCCTCATCTTAATTATTATTCCCCTACTCCATACCTCCAAGCAACGCAGCATAATGTTCCGCCCTTTAAGTCAATGTCTATTCTGACTACTAGCAGCAGACCTCTTTACCCTAACATGAATTGGAGGTCAACCCGTTGAACACCCATATGTTATTATTGGCCAACTAGCATCAATTCTTTATTTTTCTATTATTATCATCTTAATACCACTTACTAGCTTAATAGAAAATCATCTACTAAAATGAAGAGTCTATGTAGTATATGTATTATACTGGTCTTGTAAACCAGAGAAGGGGAAAGAATATTCCCCCAAAGACTCAAGAGAAAGGCTTATGCCCTACCATCAACACCCAAAGCTGATATTCTAATTAAACTACCTCCTGAAACCTCTACTTATTCATGTATTCTAAAATTTCCAAGTATCTTATCCGCATTACATCCATGCCACTGACCCATGGACATAGCTATGTATAAAAGGACTTAATGCTATAAAATACATTTATATACAATTATATATTAAATTATCTTCCACCACGAATACCAAGCATGTACTATACGAAGACCGACGTTGCGCAACACATTTTATGTATAATTGTACATTAAATCACTTCCCCATGAATATTAAGCATGTACATACAGAGATTAATATTACATAATACATCCTATGTATAATCGTACATTAAACTATCCTCCCCATGAATATTAAGCATGTACATACAGAGATTAATATTACATAATACATCCTATGTATAATCGTACATTAAACTATCCTCCCCATGAATATTAAGCATGTACATACAGAGATTAATATTACATAATACATCCTATGTATAATCGTACATTAAACTATCCTCCCCATGAATATTAAGCATGCACATATAGAGATTTATATTACATAATACATCTAATGCGTGATCGTACATACCCCATTCTAATTCAATAAAACCTAGACAACATGTCTATCCACAACCAATATTGATCCCATAATCTACCTACCTCCGTGAAACCAACAACCCGCCTAACAGGTATCCCTCTTCTTGTCCCAGGCCCATAACATGTGGGGGTTACTACAAATGGGTAGTAAACGGCATCTGGTTCTTACTTCAGGCACATGATAACTAGTGATCGCCCATTCGTTCCTCTTAAATAAGACATCTCGATGGAATCATGACTAATCAGCCCATGCCGCGGCATAACTGTGGTGCCATGCCCTTGGTATTTTTAATTTTTAGGGGATGCTTGGACTCAACATTGGCCGTCAAAGGCCCCGACCCGGTGCATTTAAGTCTAGACGGACTTCAGATGCACACCCTACACCCGCATAATGGGGACACAGGACTAGATATTAATGATCTAAGGACATAACAAGCTCTTTCAACAGTGATTCATGGTTTATTGGAAATTCCAGTTAAATCTAAAGGGTAAATGAATTAATGGTATCAGGACATACACATACACATACACATACGCATACGCATACGCATACGCATACGCATACGCATACGCACACACCTACACATGCCATATTAATTTTTATTCCACAAACCCCCCTTACCCCCCATTAAGCCTACATTATGGGTATTAATAAAATTTCTTGCCAAACCCCAAAAACAAGAATAATAGCACCATAATATAAATAAACTTAACAGTATTTTTAAAGCCAAATATCATAATCTCCACCACCCGTAAGGTCGTATCCCCTTACTTTAAAGATTCGCCTTCCTTAGACAGACATCTCCCTAGATCTGTACATATAACCTCAAGTAAGTCTCTCCATTACATAGGTTAATGTAGCTTAATATTAAAGCAAGGCACTGAAAATGCCTAGATGAGTTCCCTCACTCCATAAACACATAGGTTTGGTCCTGGCCTTTCTATTAGTTATTTGTAAACTTACACATGCA